TCATCTATATGTTGATCGGGCCTCTTGAATCTTCTATTTACCTATTTTCTTTATTGTTTTGTTATTTTTATTTGTGTGTAATGAGACTTTACTACTATTTTCTTTATTATTGATAGAAATTCTCTTGTTAAGACCCTATGAATCAATTAAAACCTCAGATTCATACTAGAACCACGATGAGTCAATAAAACCTTGTCAAACTAAGTCCAAAAATTCCTTGAGTAAGAACCGTTGGATCATCACTTATTCAATGAATAGACATAATGACTAAAAATTTAAAGAAACCTTTGGACTTTGATCAAAATAAGCATAAATGGGAATTTGAAAGAATAAAAATCTTTCAATTTCTAACTTATAAATCCTAACTCTTTGAAAAAAAAAAAAAATTGAAAGTCCGGCCACGAGGTCTGAATATTAAGTATGAATCATAGTTCTACTACTATGTAAGTAATCTATTTTACATATTCCGTGTGCTTCAGATACTAGCATACAATGAGAATATCCCACGAAGTAAAACCATCTCTAGCAAGATGACAGACCTATTCTCTATCCTATCCTATAGGATCAATTATAATATAACAAGTCGCACACTCATATTCCGGAAATACAGAAACAAAGAAATTTCACGGTCGAACTACCAAAATAGAATGGGATAAAAATCAGAGACCTAAATGTTTCACTTTGTATTGAAAAGCTAGGTAATAGTTATTGTGAATCTAATTCATTGAAATTCCGTCCAGTAAAATAGAAGAATTATAAATCTCCAAAATAATAGATAGGAATATCGCAAATAGAGCCATGGCGATACCCATCAAAGGAGTAGTTCCCCACCCAGGAGCTACTTTACCATATTCTGAATTCAAGGGTTTCAATAAATTCCCTACACTAGTTCGTCTTGAACCAGATCTAGAACTACCCTCAACGGTTTGTGTAGCCATAAATCCTATTTTATATTCATTGAGATCTGTTGACTTTGTATACCATTCCGTTGTAAATAAATGATCTTAGCATAGATCCATTGTGGTCTTCAAACTATATAATAATGGAAACAGCAACGCTCGTTGCCATCTTTATATCTGGTTTACTTGTAAGTTTTACTGGGTACGCCTTATATACTGCTTTTGGGCAACCCTCTCAACAACTAAGAGATCCATTCGAGGAACACGGAGACTAGTTGAAGTAATGAGCCTCCCAATATTCAATTCAATATTGGGAGGCTCATTACTTTCAATTGAGATAATGAAAAATCATTTCATTTTTTTAGTTGGAACTTTAGGCGGTTCTCGAAAAAAGATAGCGAAAAAAATTATTCCTAAAGTTGAGACTAAGAGGAATGTATAAACCAATGCTTCCATAGATTCGATCGTGGTTTACAATTATAGCTTCCATACCTGTTCATTTGAGATTGTCTCCCGGATAAAGAAAAGAAAGAACAAGGCAAGAGTCAAAGAAAAGACAGGGATTCAAATCAAGATTTATCCGGTAGCCTATATCAAATCACAAAACTAAAGACAAAAAATAACAAAACAATATTGTATCAGACTACTTGTCTTCTTGTAGTTGGATCTCCAAGTTTTTGGAATGCTCCAAATTCCACTTGAGCATCCAAATCCGGGTCAATACCAGCAAAAACATCCCTGAACAAGGTTCTAGCACCGTGCCAAATGTGTCCGAAGAAGAAGAGCAGAGCAAACGAAGCATGTCCAAAAGTAAACCAACCCCTCGGACTGCTACGAAAAACACCATCGGATTTCAAAGTCGCCCGATCTAATTCAAAAATTTCACCCAATTGAGCACGTCTAGCATATTTTTTCACAGTAGCTGGATCACTATAACTGACTCCATTGAGTTCACCGCCATAGAACTCAACAGTTACACCTACTTGTTCGACACTATATTTTGATTCTGCCCTTCTAAAAGGAACATCGGCTCTAACAATTCCGTCTCCGTCTACCAAAACAACCGGAAATGTTTCAAAAAAAGTAGGCATACGACGTACATAAAGTTCACGCCCTTCTTTATCTCTAAAGATCGGGTGTCCTAACCAACCAACAGCTATTCCATCCCCGTTGTCCATTGAGCCCGCTCTGAATAATCCCCCTTTTGCCGGATTATTGCCGATGTAATCATAAAAGGCTAATTTTTCAGGAATTTTAGACCAAGCTTCAGATAAACTTTGATTTTCGGCTAGCCCAGCACTAACTCTTCGATATATTTCTTGTTGGAAGTATCCTTGATCCCATTGATACCGAGTGGGACCAAATAATTCAATCGGGGTAGTTGCTGAGCCATACCACATAGTTCCAGCAACTACAAAAGCTGCAAAAAAGACCGCAGCGATACTACTGGAAAGAACGGTTTCAATATTTCCCATACGTAATCCTTTGTATAGACGTTGAGGCGGACGGACACTAAGATGGAATAGACCCGCCAATATGCCCAAGGTTCCTGCTGCAATATGATGAGAGGCTATTCCTCCCGGAACAAAAGGATCAAAACCTTCCACACCCCATGCTGGATTTACAGCTTGTACCCTTCCCGTTAGTCCATAAGGATCGGATACCCATATTCCAGGACCATACAATCCTGTTACATGAAATGCGCCAAAACCAAAGCACGCCACTCCTGAGAGAAATAAATGAATTCCAAAGATCTTAGGCAAATCCAAAGAGGGTTTTCCTGTACGTTCATCACAAAATATTTCTAGATCCCAATACACCCAATGCCAGATAGCTGCCAAAAAGCACAAGCCAGAAAACACAATATGTGCACCAGCCACACCTTCGTAACTCCAAATACCCGGATTCGTTATAGTCCCCCCCGTAATACTCCAACCCCCCCATGAATTGGTTATTCCTAAACGAGTCATGAAGGGTATAACGAACATACCCTGTCTCCACATTGGATCAAGAACAGGGTCAGAGGGATCAAAAACAGCTAATTCATATAGAGCCATCGAACCGGCCCAACCAGCAACCAGAGCTGTATGCATTATATGGACAGAAATCAAACGGCCGGGATCGTTCAATACGACCGTATGAACACGATACCAAGGCAAACCCATGGAAATACCCCTTTATCAATCAAAAATATACGCTATGTAACTTTATTGCATTGTAAAATATACGATTGCTCTTACTTTTTTAGTGGATTATCTCGGGGAAAGGATTAATATTTGTTCTATTCTTTTAGTAAGAAAGTCTTTCAATAATAATGGAACGTAGGAACAAAAAGAAGCAGATTTATTCTACATCCGATAAGTACCAATACGCAATGGTAAGGCGTTGATAGCATTTTATATGAGTAACTGCATCTATATTTGTTCATCATCCAAAGGATCCACTTGTAAGAATTTTCCTTTATTGATTCTGTCTTCCTTTTTTATGAACTTATTCAATCTATGGATAAAATATGATAAAAGATAAGATATTATTAAGACAATAAACCTATTTTTACGCTTTCACATCAAAGTGAGATATAGTACTTAATCTTTCTTTCATTTAATGCCTATTGGTGTTCCAAAAGTACCTTTTCGAAATCCTGGAGACGAAGATCCATCGTGGGTTGACATATAGTGCGACTTGTCAGATATATTGGGTCATATGGTATTTCCCCGTTCTCTTTCCCGATTGAGATATCCTCTCTTTCGCCCAACAAAGATTGATTAAATTATCCAAAATTTGGAGCGTGAAATGCAATGAAGTACAATTAAATCTATTTTTTAGGGGGGTATACAGATTAATATTAGCAATTAGAATAATTTATGGTTGGCTTAGTTCAAACAATAAAATGAAGTATCCAGGCTCCGTTTAGAAAAAAAAACCAAAAAAACCAATAGGTAATATATCTATGATTTCGACTTATATCATATTCTATTTATAATTTATTTATATAATATTCGATTTATAATCTCTAATATAATATAAATAGAAGTGATCTAAAACTGTTAATAAATCGAATAATATGATGAATGCATTGAATATTTAATATTTGGCGGGAGATATGAAATTAATTGAAAAATAAAGAAGTCGTAGCAAAAAGACGTAGTATTGGAACATTTGTTCTATATATGCAAATAAAAATCGGTCCGATCTTTACTCGGAGTAGAGCATAAACCTAAAAGAATTCAAGAAGACCATTCAGGAACAAGAAAATTACACCGTGATTTGGATTGGATTTCGATAAAACAATACATCAATGAGAAGTTACTCCGATAAGTTTAGTGAATCTTTTTTTTATTCCCTTGATATCTAGAAATTCTATTTATATAGAAATAGAAAAAGGCCAAAACTCATTTTTTTTTAAATGAAAGAAAAAGCACCTTTGTTACAAGTTAGACAGAGCTTGATATGACAAAAAAAAACAAGAATCTACACATTGATTCTTGTTTTTTTCGCGATTTGTGTTGAACTGTATGCATCAAAAGATGCATGTACGGTTCCGAAGGGATACAATTTTATCCCAATCAACCGACTTTATCGAGAAAGATTACTTTTTTTAGGCCAAGGGGTTGATAGCGATATCTCGAATCAACTTATTGGTCTTATGATATTTCTCAGTATAGAGAATGATACTAAGGATATCTCTTTGTTTATAAACTCTCCCGGCGGATGGGTAATACCTGGATTAGGTATTTATGATACTATGCAATTTGTACAACCAGACATACAAACAGTATGCATGGGATTAGCCGCTTCAATGGGATCTTTTATTCTGGTCGGAGGAGCAATTACCAAACGTCTAGCATTCCCTCACGCTTGGCGCCAATGAGTTTTTTATTTGATTTGAGAGAAAAAAGAAGACTATGCCTTCGCGATATATGAAATATGAATATTAAGTAATAATAGCATGGCACTTCGAATTCGATACGAGAATTTTTTTTTTTCAAAATTGTTCCATTCCATTATGTATCGAAAGAGTAGTATGAGATAAAGGGTATTTCCATTTTATCTGATATATCAGGAGACCCATTTCAGCGTCACAAACTTTTTTTGTTTTCACACCGAAAAACTCTTAACAATATATATTATTTTTATGAAAGAATATGAAAATAAAATTTCTTTTTTTACTTATTTTTATTTGATATTTGAAAAAAAAAAGAAACTTTGGGATTGCTAAATAACAGACGAAATTAATATATAAAGCAACGGAACCATCATAGTATATTTTTAACTACTCCAAAAGGAAGGGCGGTTGTTGGATCATTTACCTATGTGAATATGATAGACACTATATTATTTATATATATTTTTATTATTTATATATCTTTTCTATTTATTCAATGTAAGGTAAAAAAAAGGTATAGGTATAAAAGTGAATTCCATTGTAGAGCCGTATGCAATGTGCAAAAGATGCCTGTACGGTTGTTCAATTCTATCTTTTTTTTATTATTATATTATTCTTTATCTTTTCGCCTTTCATCATGCGAGATAGAATAATTATTTATTATATCATCAGGGTAATGATCCATCAACCTGCTAGTTCTTTTTATGAGGCACAGGCGGGAGAATTTATCCTGGAAGCGGAAGAACTACTGAAGCTGCGCGAAACCATCACAAGGGTTTATGTACAAAGAACGGGCAAATCCTTATGGGTTATTTCCGAAGACATGGAAAGAGATGTTTTTATGTCAGCAACAGAAGCCCAAGCTCACGGACTTGTTGATCTTGTAGCGGTTGAATAAAACATAAGAGGGATTTCACGCAAATATACAATTTGAGATTTTATCTTCTTACCAGGTTTAATACAATATTCTATGAATCCATTAATATAAAAATTATTCATAATTATCCGGTTAGGATCAATCTAAACCAGCCCATTATGTATATGATTCAACATGCCAACTATTAAACAACTTATTAGAAACACAAGGCAGCCAATCAAAAATGTCACGAAATCCCCCGCTCTTGGGGGATGTCCTCAGCGACGAGGAACATGTACTAGGGTGTATGTGCGACTCGTTCAGATCATGGACTAGGCCAAAAACAATTGATCCAGTATAAATGATCAGTACCAGTGAATAGGATAGAATGGAAGACCACCATTCACTATACAAAACGAAAAATTAAAATAGCTAAAAATCTAAAAAAGATCTATCATACCCTTCTATTGTGGTATCAAATTAATTTATGGTTGCCCTTGGTACAAATCCAATCACTTCCACTTTTAATTTAAGATGAGAAAGAATTCCCCATTGGTAGCAAATGGTATTCATTAAGCAGGGAAATCCTATTTAAAGAGCAGAAAGATTATGCCCTTACTCTTGACTCTTGCAAGAACGGACTAACAGGGTCAGCTACTCAGCTAATCTTCATAATTAAATACCGTTACTCCATAGGTGCGTCCCGTTGTGAAAGACCTATTACTGGATAATTATGGGTAGAGCCAAAGAGTGTTAACTGTACAAGTTAACAATAACATTAATTAAATGAGGGAAGAGGCTCCGGTGTATAGAGAGGACCTCACCGTTTAAGAAGTAACCATAGAAACGATGGAACCCACTATACCTATTTCTATTTACTACTTTTTATTTACTTTATTTACTATGTTTTTTTAATACCTAGTATCAATACAATTTCTTATTTCGAGGCGAGAAGCCTAGAAAAAAAAAAGAAAAAATCGTGGTCGGGAAGGTTATAGTAGCAAAAGCCATTGGAATTTTTATTTTATACATTGGAAGAATCCGTTTTGTTATTAATAGATTAGGAAAGGGAAAGGAAATAACTGAAAGAAAAGAAATCAATTAGTTATTCATCAAAGTTTCATTTATTCAATGACTAGAATTAAACGAGGATATATAGCTCGAAGACGTAGAACCAAAATTTGTTTATTTGCATCAAGCTTTCGAGGGGTTCGTTCAAGACTTACTCGAACTATTACTCAACATAAAATAAGAGCTTTGGTTTCGGCTCATCAGGATAGAGGTAGGCAAAAGAGAGATTTTCGTCGTTTGTGGATCACTCGGATAAATGCAGTAATTCGAGACAATAAAGTATACTACAGTTATAGTACATTAATACACCATCTGTACAAGAGACAGTTGCTTCTTAATCGTAAAATACTTGCACAAATAGCTATATTAAATAGGAATTGTCTTTATATGATTTCCAATGAGATCTTAAAATAAGAGAAGGAGATTGAAAGAAATGAAATCCAGTGAAATGTTTTAAATGGAGTTCCTTGGCAAATGAACTTGGGAAAGTAGAGTAGAAATTAGTATGATAAAATAGGATATAATATGATAAAGTCATCACAACGAACAAACACGGTCAATAAAAAAAGATTTATTCTTTTTCCCCAATTCTTTTTTTTTCTTACGACACAACAATAAAATTTGAATTATCAGATTTTTTGAACAAACCGTCAATTTGCATTTGAATTCGGATTGGAATTTTATTTTGATTCAATTGAAGAAGAGCAAGCCTATTTATTTTTAATTCTAAGACCAGTAGTTCTAGGAGTCGACTCGCTTCTTTCAAACTGTTTCTCATTATTAAGAAAGGGTAACAAAGATAAAATACGAGCTTGTTTTATAGCAATAGTAATTAATCGTTGTTGTTTTAAGGTCAATCTATTCACCCGTCTAGATAATATCTTTCCTTGTTCACTAATAAATCGACTAATTAAACTCATGTTTCTATAATCAATTCGATCCCCCGATTGTATCGGGGGCAAACGCCTACGAAAAGATCGCTTAGATTTAAGAAAGAGTTGCTTGGATTTATCCATAGTTTTTTTATTCCTTGTCCCGAAAATCCTAATGCTATTTTATTTTGATCGGATCAAAAATGATTTCGAATTAAAAAATAGGATTGCTTTGTTTATATTTAAATAAATATACGATCTGTTATATATAATATGTCGTTTTTCGTCTTCCTTGGAATGGAAGGCGGACACGCGAGCGATCGGTTCGATCTATTTCTTCAACTCCCCGTGAATCGTATGTTTGTAACAAGAGGGACATAATTTTCTCAATTCCAATCGACTAGGCGTATTATGTCGATTTTTTTGAGTAATATATCGGGAAATGCCCTTTGATTCCTTATTAACGCGGTTTCGAAGACAACTGGTACATTGCAAAATAATCATTACTCGGGCATCTTTACCCTTGGCCATGAACCTCCTTTGGATTTTTGATTGACTCAACTCTTCTATTTTTCTATTTTCCGATCCGAAACGAAGAAAAGAAAGGAAGGAAAAAAAAAATAGAAGTTGCTAACTCGAAATCCAATTATGAAAGATTTCGTTGCAATCTATCAATTATAGTAATAATAAGTAATATAATGATTTCTAACTATATATTTCTAATTTAGAATCGCTGTACAGTATTTAATTTTTCTTTTTCATTGAATTATCTTGTATGATAGATATTGTTGCCATGCCACATCTATTCCATTTCTATTCCATTTTCTTTCTCACTCTATTCTATTATTAATTTATTAATTAATTTAATTTTGTGCCTGGAAACCCGAGTTCTTAGTTTGACTAGGGTAAGCCCGCTTTTATTCTTTTTCTTTTCTAATTTAATTTATTTTAATTATACAAAAAAGAAGAGAAGGGGGTGGATTAGTCACAGATATTTGATTCTATCTCTAATTTTCTTCACCCCCTCCCATCTCAATTACTAGAATTAAAAAAAGGGAATATCAACGCATCCGGAAATAAACGATTGATCTCTATCAATAAACCCGCTAAAGACCCAAACCATAGAGTACTTACTACCGGTGCCACGGAAAGGTATGTTTTTAGATTTCGCATTTAAAATCCTCCTTCTTTGTTATTTGTTATTGTAATAAAATTACAATTTGTAATACATAATGGTAATACATATATGACCAGATGTGTATATGTAGTTAATGACTGACACTTGGATTTGTACGCAGAATTCCTAATGCAAATTGAAATGTACAACGACTCAGTAGATATTCCTTTTCGTAAAACAAAAAAAAATACGTCCCTTTCTGTCTGAGAATTCCCGAAAAATATTCATTTTTTTTTTTTACCGTGGGTTTCATATTTCTTTAGTACGTATATAATATACGTCTATTATTATTATATGTTATAATGATATGCGACTAAAAAAAATAAGAAATGACAAGATAATTTGGTATATCACTGAAATAAATAAAGAAGTGGAAAACAAGATAGGGATTCTCTACAATGACATTGTAGGCCAATTGAAAGGGATGTAGCGCAGCTCGGTAGCGCGTTTGTTTTGGGTACAAAATGTCACGGGTTCAAATCCTGTCATCCCTACCTATTACTTATCTTATGAACAGTAACGAGGGGTCAATTGAGATTGATTAAAATTGGATATATATAATCAATCTTTAATTTTCTTATTTATGATAGTATATATATCCAAAACGAGTTAGGTCCCAAAATATTTATTGGGATAATAAAGCGCTCTTAGTTCAGTTCGGTAGAACGTAGGTCTCCAAAACCTGATGTCGTAGGTTCAAATCCTACAGAGCGTGATTAGATTCTTGTTAGTTGTTAGGTCGAAAATAAGACTGAAATAATTGAACAGCAATCTGAATTTGACCTCCTGTCGATTAAAGAAAGTAGAGTAGAGTAAGTAGGAGGTCAATCAAAAAAAAGAGATGTTAATTAATCAAAGGTCCAATTGATCACCACGTCTATATTGTAAATATGCAGTTACGAATAATCCAGCCAAAGTAATAGGAATTAGACCTAAGACGATTCCAAATAGAAAAACTTCAATCATTTCAATTTCTTTGAAAGGTGAAAAGGAGAGGTAATATCTATCCTTAAATATTAATCGGTATTACCCATAAATCTCAATGCCCAAGAATTGAAAATTGACACGGTAAGAAACTATAGAATATATAAACTACCACAGAAGAATTTTTTTTATGAATTGTTGAGTCAATTAATTTCAAATAAGTCGTATCTTGTTCAGACTGATAAATAGAGCTGAGGTTATAGTCAAAGCTGCTAGTAGAAAACCGAAATAACTAGTTATAGTAGGCATGAAGGA